TAATCCATATTTGTAGCAATGAAATACAATTGTTCCTACCCCAAGTGATAAATGATTGATTCAAAATATTAATGGTATAGAGTCTTGCTTATAAAGGGCCCGAAATACCTTGTTTACGTATCATTAGGAAGTGCATTAACATAAATACGGCAGTAAGAAGAGGTAATACAAAAGTGTGTAAACTATAAAAACGGGTCAAAGTAGATTGTCCCACACTAGCACTTCCGCGTAATAACTCTACCAGGGGCGATCCTATTACAGGAATAGCATCAGGCACGCCCGTTACAATTTTTACTGCCCAATAACCAATTTGGTCCCAAGGTAAGGAATAACCAGTTACACCAAAAGATGCGGTCAATACACCCAGAACCACACCTGTAACCCACGTCAATTCACGGGGTTTTTTAAAACCCCCAGTGAGATATACACGAAATACGTGTAGAATCATCATTAGGACCATCATACTTGCCGACCATCGATGAACTGATCGGATTAACCAACCAAAGTTCGCTTCAGTCATTATATATTGAACAGAAGCAAAAGCCTCTGTAACGGTCGGACGATAATAAAAAGTCATAGCAAACCCCGTAGCTACTTGTACTAAAAAACAAGTAAGCGTAATTCCTCCTAGACAATAAAATATGTTGACGTGAGGAGGAACATATTTACTAGTTATATCATCTGCAATTGCCTGAATCTCAAGACGTTCTTCGAACCAATCATAGATTTTATTGAGATAGGTAAACCAAGAAGACCCCCCCCGAGAACCGTATATGAAAATTTCATCTCGTACGGCTCAAACAGAAACACCCCAATACTATAGTTCGAACGGATGTGTGGAATAGAAAGTTTTAAATTTATTAATTCTACGATTCCGTTTTTTCTTAAGATATGAAAGAATAAAAAACCCAAAAACTATTCTTTGTGGTTATAATGCCAAAAAATCAAGTCGGCTCATTCATCTCTATATTGCTCGTTATAGGCCTCTTGAATCTTCTATTTACCTATTTTCTTTGTTGTTATTTATGTGTACTGCGGCTTTACTGCTGTTTTTTTATTGATTTTATTGATAGGAATTCTCTTGTTAAGACCCTATGAATCGATTAAAACCGCAGATTCATACTAGAACCACGATGATTCAATAAAACCTTCTCAAACTAAGTCCCAAAATTCCCTGAGTAAGAACCATTGGATCATCACTTATTCAATGACTAGATCTAATGACGAAAAATCAAAAGAAATCTTTGTCCTTTGATCAAAATAAGTCTAAACGGAAGTTTGAAATAAAAAAAATTCTATTTATAACTTCTAACTCTTTAAAAAAATTTTGAAGTCCGGCCACGAGGTCTGACTATTAAGTATGAATCATAGTTCTAATAGTAATCTATTTCATATATTCCGTGCTCCAGATACTAAAATGAATATCCGACGAAGTAAAACCATCTCTATCAAGATGACAGATCTATTCTCTGTACTAGCCATAGGATCAATTATACCAAGTCACACACTCATATTCCGGAAATACAGAAAAAAATAAATTCCACGGTCGAACTACCAAAATAGAATGGGATAAAAACCAGAAAACTAAATGCAATGTTTCACTTTGTATTGAAAAAGCTAGTTAATGGTTCTTGTAAATCTAATTCATTGAAATTCCATCCAGTAAAATGGACGAATTATAAATCTCCAAAATAATAGATAGAAATACTGCAAATAGAGCCATTGCGAGACCCATCAAAGGAGTAGTTCCCCAACCAGGAGCTACCTTACCATATTCTGAATTCAATGGTTTCAATAAACCCCCGGCCCTAGTTCGTTTTGGGCGGCCAGATCTAGAACTACCCTCAACGGTTTGTGTAGCCATAATATTTTATATTCATTAAGATCTGTTGACTTTGTATACCATTCCGTTGTAAATAAATGATCTTATCATAGATCCATTGTGGTCTTAAAACTACATAATGTCTTAAAACTATATAATAATGGAAACAGCAACCCTAGTTGCCATCTTTTTATCTGGTTTACTTGTAAGTTTTACTGGGTACGCCTTATATACTGCGTTTGGGCAACCCTCTCAACAACTAAGAGATCCGTTCGAGGAACACGGGGACTAGTCGAAGTAATGATCCTCCCATTAGTGGGAGGATCATTACTTTCAATTGAGATAATGAAAAATCATTTCCCCCTTTTACTTTTTGGTTGGAACTTTAGGCGGTTCGCGAAAAAAGATAGCGAAAAAAATTATTCCTAGAGTTGAGACTAAAAGGAATGTATAAACCAATGCTTCCATAGATTCGATCGTGGTTTACAATTATAGCTTCCATATCTGTTTAGTTTGGACCGTCTCCCGGATAAAGAAAGAACAAAAATCAAAGAAAGGGCAACGAGTCAAATGTCAAATCAAGATTTATCCGGTACCCCAACCTTATGTCAGTCAAATAAAATAAAAACTAAAAGTAACAAAGCAATATGTATCAAACTACCTGTCTTCTTGTAGTCGGATCTCCAAGTTTTTGGAATGTCCCAAATTCCACTTGAGCATCTAAATCCGGATCAATACCAGCAAAAACATCTCTAAACAAGGTTCTAGCACCATGCCAAATGTGTCCGAAGAAGAAGAGCAAAGCAAACGAAGCATGCCCAAAGGTAAACCAACCCCTTGGACTGCTACGAAAAACACCATCAGATTTCAAAGTAGCACGATCTAATTCAAAAATTTCACCCAATTGAGCACGTCTAGCGTATTTTTTCACAGTAGCAGGGTCGCTATAACTGACCCCATTCAGTTCGCCGCCATAGAACTCAACAGTTACACCTACTTGTTCGACACTATATTTTGATTCGGCCCTTCTAAAAGGAACATCGGCTCTAACAATTCCGTCCCCATCGACCAAAACAACTGGAAATGTTTCAAAAAACGTAGGCATACGACGTACAAAAAGTTCATGCCCCTCTTTATCTCTAAAGATAGGATGTCCTAACCACCCAACAGCTATTCCATCCCCGCTGTCCATTGAGCCCGCTCTGAATAATCCCCCTTTTGCCGGATTATTGCCGATGTAATCATAAAAAGCCAGTTTTTCAGGAATTTTCGACCAAGCTTCGGATAAACTTTGATTTTCGGCTAAGCCAGCACCAATTCTTCTATATATTTCTTGTTGGAAGTATCCTTGATCCCATTGATAGCGCGTGGGACCAAACAATTCAATCGGGGTAGTTGCTGAACCATACCACATAGTTCCAGCAACTACAAAAGCTGCAAAAAAGACAGCAGCAATACTACTGGAAAGGACGGTTTCAATATTTCCCATACGTAATCCTTTGTATAGGCGTTGGGGTGGACGAACACTAAGATGAAATAGACCTGCCAATATGCCTAAGGTCCCTGCTGCAATATGATGAGAAGCTATTCCTCCCGGAACAAAAGGATCAAAACCCTCCACACCCCACGCTGGATTTACGGCCTGTACCCTTCCGGTTAGTCCATAAGGATCGGACACCCATATTCCAGGACCATACAATCCTGTTACATGAAATGCACCAAAACCAAAGCAAGCCACCCCTGAGAGAAATAAATGAATTCCAAAGATCTTAGGCAAATCCAAAGAGGGTTTTCCTGTACGTTCATCAGTAAATATTGCTAGATCCCAATACACCCAATGCCAGATAGCTGCCAAAAAACACAAGCCAGAAAACACAATATGTGCCCCGGCCACACCTTCGTAACTCCAAATACCCGGATTGCTTACAGTCCCCCCTGTGATACTCCAACCGCCCCACGAATTCGTTATTCCTAAACGAGTCATGAAGGGTATAACGAACATACCCTGTCTCCACATTGGATCAAGAACAGGATCAGAGGGATCAAAAACGGCTAATTCGTATAGAGCCATCGAACCGGCCCAACCAGCAACCAGAGCTGTATGCATTATATGGACAGCAATCAAACGACCGGGATCATTCAATACGACGGTATGAACACGATACCAAGGCAAACCCATGGAAATACCCCTTTATCAACGAAAAATAGACACAATGTAACTTTATTGCATTGGAAAAAGCTATGCTCTGGACCCCCTTTTTTAGGGGATTCTCTCGGGGAAAGGATTAATATTTGTTTGATGCTTTTCGTAATAATTACTTTTAGTAATAATGAAACTATTTTGTTCATAGGAACAAAAAGAAGCAGATCTATTCTATACCCGATAAGTAATAATACGCAATGGTAAGGGGGTTGATACCATTTTATATGAGTGAATGTATATGTATTTGTTCATCATTCAAAGGACTCATTTGTAAGAATTTTCCTTTATTCATTTTGTTTTCTTTTTTTATGAACTTAGTCAATCTATGGATAAAATAGGATAATAAAATCATATAGTATTAGGCCACTAAACCCATTTGTTACGCTTTCACATCAAAGTGAGATATAGTACTTAATTTTTCTTTTATTTAATGCCTATTGGTGTTCCAAGAGTACCCTTTCGAAGTCCTGGAGAGGAGGATGCAGTGTGGATTGACGTATAGTGCGACTTGTCAGATATATTGGGCATACGGTATTTCCCCGTTCTCTTCCCCGATCGAGATATCCCCTCTTTCGCCCGAGAAAGATTGATTCAATTATCAAAAATTTGGAGCGTGAAGTGCAATTAGGTCCGTTTTTTAGGGAGGGTATACGGATTAATATTTTCAATTAGAATAATTTATGGTTGGCTTGGTTAGACCAATCAAATGAAGGATCAGGCTCCGTTTAGAAAAAAACCAATTGGTAATAAATCTATTTATGATTACGACTTAATATCATATTTTAATTATTTCGATTTATTTAGATATTTAGAAATAAAAGCGATCTCAAACTGTTAATCAATCGAATAATATGATGAATGCGTTGAATATTTGTGGGAAGACATGAAATAAATTGAGAAAAAAAGAAATAAATAGGTAAGTCGTAGCAAAAGGACGTGGTATTGGGGCGTTTGTCCTATATGTACAAATCCAAATCGGGCGGATCTTTACTCGGAGTAGAGCATAAACCTAAAAAAAATTGAAGAAGCCCAGTCAGGAACAAGAAAATTACATCGCGATTTAGATTGTATCTCGATGAAACAATACATCAATGAAAAGTTAGTCAGATAAGCTTAGCAATTTTTTTAGATAAACAAAACAGGCCAAAACTCATCTTTCTTAAAAAATGAAAGAAAAGTCCATTTTATTGTATAAGTTAAAAAACCTGTTATGAAAAAAAAAGCTAGAATCTACACATTGATTCCTTTTTTTCATTATTTTTGTTGAACCGTATGCATCAAAAGGTGCATGTACGGTTTCTAAGGGATACCATTTTATCCCAACCAACCGACTTTATCGAGAAAGATTGCTTTTTTTAGGCCAAGGGGTTGATAACGAGATCTCGAATCAACTTATTGGTCTTATGGTATATCTCAGCATAGAGGATGAGACCAAAGATCTGTATTTGTTTATAAACTCTCCTGGCGGGTGGGTAATACCCGGAGTAGCTATTTATGATACTATGCAATTTGTGCGACCCGATATACAGACAGTATGCATGGGATTAGCCGCTTCGATGGGATCTTTTATTCTTGTCGGAGGGGAAATTACCAAACGTCTAGCATTCCCTCACGCTCGGCGCCAATGAGTTTTTTATTTGATTTGAGAGAAAAAAGACAACTATGCCTTCGCTCTATATGAAATATGAATATTAAGTAATAATAGCATGGCACTTCGAATTCGATATGAGAAATGTTTTTTAAACCCTTAGATTACGTATCGAAAGAGTAGTATGAGATAAAAAGGCATTTTCAATTTTAGTCAATCTATCGGGAGGCCTATTTCAGCGTCACAAACTTTTTTGTTTTCACACCAGGGGGCTAACAATATTTAGGTTATGAAAGAATATGAAAATAAATCTTGTTTTTTTATTTGAAAAAAAAAAAAAGAAACTTTGGGATTGCTAAATAACAGACGAAATAAATATATAAAGCAACGGAACCATCATAGTATTTTTATAGGATTTTTGAACTACTACAAAAAGAAGGGTGGTTATTGGATCATTTACCAACCTGAGTCTGATAGACTCTATCATTTATTTTATATTTCTTCAATGTAAGTAAGGTAAAAAAAAGGCGAATTCCATTATAGAGCCGTATGCAATGCGCAAAAGATGCCTGTACGGTTGTTCAATTATATCTTTTTTGATTTTTATTATTCTTTATCTATTCACCTTTCACTTTCATCATGAGAGATAGAAGAAACATTTTTTGTGTTATATCATATATTATATCATCAGGGTAATGATCCATCAACCTGCTAGTTCTTTTTATGAGGCACAGACGGGAGAATTTGTCCTGGAAGCGGAAGAGCTGCTGAAGCTGCGCGAAACCATCACAAGGGTTTATGCACAAAGGACAGGCAAACCCTTATGGGTTGTATCCGAAGACATGGAAAGAGATGTTTTTATGTCAGCAACAGAAGCCCAAGCTCATGGAATTGTTGATCTTGTAGCAACTGAATAAAAAAGAAAAAGAACAAGGATTTCACATGAATTCGTGATTTGGTATTTTATCTTCTTACCGAATTTACTATTCTATTTCTAAATTTCTTAATATAGAAATTAAAAATATAGAAAAAAAAAAAAAGAATTCCTAAGTATCCGGTTAAGATCGATCTAAACCAGCCCATTATCTATATGATTCAACATGCCAACTATTAAACAACTTATTAGAAATACAAGACAGCCAATCAGAAATGTCACGAAATCCCCCGCTCTTGGAGGATGTCCTCAGCGACGAGGAACATGTACTAGGGTGTATGTGCGACTCGTTCAGACCGTGGACTAGGAGAAAACACTTGATCCAGTATCACCGATCCGTACCAGTGAGTAGGATAGAATGGACGAACTCCATTGAATATTCAATAGCTTAAAAAAAAATCTATCCTTCGATTGGGGTATCAAATGTATGGTTCCCGTTGGTGCAAATCCAATCACCTCAATTTAAAATTTAAGATAAGATGAGAAAGGATTCCCCATTAATAGCAAATGGTATTCATTAAGCGGGGGAAATTTTTTTTTAAAAGGTCAAAATTTTAGGCTTTATTCTTGCAAGAACGGACTAACAGGGTCAGCTACTCAGCAAATCTTCATAATTAAATACCGTTACTGTATAAATGGATCTCGTTGTGAAAGATCTAGTACTAGATAATTTTGGGTAGAGCCAAAGAGTGTGAACTGTACAAGTTAACAATAACATTGATTAAATGAAGGAAGGGCTCCGGTGTATAGAGAGGACCTCACCGTTTAAGAAGTAACCATAGAAACGACGGAACCCACTAGAATCCATTTTTATTTATTATTTACTATGTGTTTTTGATACTTAGTATCAATACAATTTTTATTTCTAGGCGAAATGCCTAAAAATAAATCGTGGTCGGGAAGGTTAGAGTAGCAAAAGCCATTGGAATTTTTATTTTATACATTGGAAGAATCCGTTTTGTTATTAATAGACTAGGACACGGGAAGGGAATAACTGAAAGAAAGGAAATCAATTAGTTATTCATCAAAGTTTCATTTATTCAATGACCAGAATTAAACGAGGGTATATAGCTCGAAGACGTAGAACAAAAATCCGTTTATTTGCATCAACTTTTCGAGGGGCTCATTCAAGACTTACTCGGACTATTACTCAACAGAAAATAAGAGCTTTGGTTTCGGCTCATCGGGATAGAAGTAGACAAAAGAGAGATTTTCGTCGTTTGTGGATCACTCGTATAAATGCAGTAATTCGAGAGAATAAAGTATACTTTAGTTATTGTAAATTAATACACAATCTGTACAAGAAACAGTTGCTTCTTAATCGTAAAATACTTGCACAAATAGCTATATTAAATAAGAGTTGTCTTTATATGATTTCCAATGAGATCATAAAATAAAGTAAAATAAAGAGAGTGAAAGGAATCTGTTGGAATGTTTTAAATGGAGTTCCCTGTAGAATGAACTCTGGGAAGGTAGAGTAGAAATTAGTATGATAAAATATGAAAACGTCGTCAAAATGAAAATGAAGAAACACGTTCAATAAAAAATATTTCTTATTCTTCCCCAATTTTTTTTTTTCAAACGACACGACAATCAAATCTGTATTTTCTATTTTTAGAAAAAAAGCGTCAATCCGCATTTGAGTTTGGATTGGAATTTTTTTGATTCCATTCAAGAGTAAGCCTATTTTTTTCTGGTTCTAAGACCTGGAGTTCTAGCGGTTGACTCGCTTCTTTCAAATTGTTTCTCATTATTAAGAAAAGGTAACGGAGATAAAATACGAGCTTGTTTTATAGCAATAGTAATTAATCGTTGTTGTTTTAAGGTCAATCGATTCACCCGTCTAGATAATATTTTTCCTTGTTCGCTAATAAATCGACTAATTAAACTCATGTTTCTATAATCAATTCGATCCCCCGATTGGATCGGAGGCAAACGCCTACGAAAAGATCGCTTGGATTTAAGAAAGATTCGCTTGGATTTATCCATGGTTTGTTTATTCCTTATCCTATCCTATTTCTTAATTCTCCATCACGGTTGATCTGATCGAAATAGGATTTGGTTTGTTTATATTTAAATTAATATATATTAGATATATCTAATATGTCATTTTTGATCTTCCTTAGAACGGAAGACCGACACACGAGTGACTGGTTAAATCTATTTCTTTATCTCCCCGTGAATCGTATGTTTATAACAACAGGGACAGAATTTTCTCAACTCCAATCGACTAGGCGTATTATGTCGATTCTTTTGAGTAATATATCTGGAAATGCCCGTTGATTCCTTATTAAGACGATTTCGAACACAACTGGTACATTCCAAAATCACCGTTACTCGGACATCTTTACCCTTGGCCATGAGCCTCCTTTAGTTTTTGATTCATTCAATTCTTTAAATTTCCGATCCGAAATGAGGAAGAAGAAAGGAACAAAAAAACAGGTAACTCGAAATCTAATTATGAAAGAAAGATTTCGTTGCAATAAATCAATATATTAATAAGTAAGTAATATAATGATTTCTAACTATATTACTAGATTTATAATTTTAAATTTCCGAACAACATTTCATTTTTATTTAAGTATCTTGTATGATATTGTTGCCCCAATCATAACATTTCACTCTATTTTTTATTAATTTTATTTTAATTTGAGCTCGGCCCGCGTTACTAGTTTCACCGAGGGGGAATCCCCTTTTTGTTTTTCTAACGTATATTCGAAAAAAAGAAGGGAGGGGTTTAGTTACAGATATTTGATTCTATCTCTAATCCTCTCCCCCCCCTACTATATCAATAACTAGAATTAAAAAAAGGGGAATATCAACGCATCCGGAAAAAAACGATTGATCTCTATCAATAAACCTGCTAAAGATCCGAACCATAGAGTACTTACTACCGGTGCCACAGAGAGATATGTTTTTAGATCTCGCATTTTAAATTCTCCTCCTTCTTTATTATTTCTAATACATAATGCTAATACATATATAACCAGATGTGTATATGTACTTAATGACTGACCGCTTTTATTTGTACGCGGAATCCCTAATTCAAGTTGAAATGTACAAAATAGATCGTATTTTTCTTAATCTTAAAAGAAACAAGCATGCCCCTTTAGGCCAGAAATTCTCGAAAAATAGTCATTATTTTTTATAGGGTCTCATATTTATTTCATACTTTAAAATATAATAAATATAATAGAAATAATATATAATAGAAGTCCGTTACTATTACTATTTTGAATAGAAATATATGTTATATGAGACCAAAAAGAAGAAATGACAAGATATTTGTGTATATCAATGGAAGAAATCAAAATATGGAAAACAAAAAAGGGATTCTCTACAATGACACTGTAGACCAATTGAAAGGGATGTAGCGCAGCTTGGTAGCGCGTTTGTTTTGGGTACAAAATGTCACGGGTTCGAATCCTGTCATCCCTACCTATTACTTATCTT